CAGCAAAATAATTTTATTAAATCTAATGTACTTATTAAGTATAAACTTATTATATCTAATAAGTACATTGTGTCAGAATTGAAAATTTTAATGTATAGAATCCTTAGTATTTTATTATTTATTACTTGTGTATTTTATTTAGGCAGAATGCCGTCACCCATTTTTACTAAAAAATTTCCAGAAATATCAGAAACAGAAGAAGACTGGGAAAGTAAGAAAAAAATAGATGTAGAAATAGAAAAAAATTCCGAAAATAAAAGGACTAAAGAAAAACAAGAAGGATACACAAAAAAATATCTTTTTTTTTCAGGGGAGAAAATCGATGAACCAGAAGAGATCAGAACGAATGTAAAGGAAAAAAGAAAGGATGAATTCTACTTTAAAGAGACAGACTATAAAGACATAGCTGTTTCTGAAACTTCTTATCGGGATTTAGATCAAGAAAATTCAAAATTTGCAATATTTAAAGATAATGATAATAAAAATAATAAAGAGCTCTTCCGGTTTGAAAAACCGCTTGTAACCATTCTTTTCAATTATAAACGATGGAATCGTCCATTACGATATATCAAAAATGACCAATTTGAAAACGCTGTAAGAAATGAAATGTCACAATATTTTTTTTATACATGTCAAAGTGATGGAAAAGAAAGAATGGTTTTTACGTATCCACCCAGTTTATCAACTTTTTTGGAAATGATAGAAAGAAGGATATCCCTGTTAACAACAGAAAAACTCTCTTATTCCTATGATGAATTATATAATCATTGGAGTTTTACTAATGACCAAAAAAGAAACAAACTAAGAAACAAATTTCTAAATGGGGCAGACGCTCTAGATAAGGGATTTATCCCTCTAGATGTACTCGAAAAAAGGATTAGATTGTGTAATGATGAGACTAAAAAAAAATACTTACCAAAAATATACGATCCTTTCTTGAACGGACCCTATCGCGGACAAATCAAAAAAAAAAATACACTTTCAATCATAAATGAAACTTCCATAAGAAATTTCATTTGGATAAATAAGATCCATGCTATTCTTCTTACTACAAATTATCCAAAATTTGAACATCAAAAATATACATTTGATAAAAAATCATTATCAACCAAAATTAGTTATTTTTTAAACTTAATCCGTAAATTTTCTGGAAAATCAATATCCAGTTTAAATTTTCAAAAACTTTTTTTATTTCCAGAACCCGAAGAAGTAAGAATTGATTCAGAAGATAAAAGAATTTTTTTTAATTTCTTTTTCGATGTAGTTATTTCTGATCCAAATGATAAAAAAATTGTAAATAAAAAGAAATTCATTGGAATAAAAGAAATAAGGAAAAAAGTTCCTCGATGGCCAGAGAAATTAATCAACGATTTGGAACAAGCGGAGGAAGAAGACGAAGAAGGTCTAACAGAGGAGCATCAAATTCGTTCAAGAAAATCCAAACGTGTAGTGATTTTTTCGGATGATAAACCGCAGAATGACGATACTTATACAAATACCAAAGATACTAAAGATACTAAGAATCGTGATCAAGTAAATGAATTAGCTTTAATACGTTATTCGCATCAATCGGATTTTCGGCGAGACATAATCAAAGGATCTATGCGTGCTCAAAGACGTAAAACAGCTATTTGGAAACTGTTTCAAACAAGTGCGCATTCGCCTCTTTTTTTGGACAGAATAGAGAAACCCTCTTTTTTGTCTTTTGATATTTTGGATCCGATAAAAATCATTTTTATTTTGAAAAATTGTATGCGGAAAAACAAAAAGACGGAATTAAAAATTTCGGATTCTACAGAGAAAAAAGCAAAAGAAACAAAAGAAGAGAAAGAGGCAAAAGAAACAAAAGAAGAAAACAAAAGAAGGGAAAAAACACGTCTAGCAATAGCGGAAGCCTGGGATAGCATTATATTCGCTCAAGTAATAAGAGGTTTGTTATTAATAACCCACTCGATTGTTAGAAAATATATTATATTACCTTCATTGATAATAGCTAAAAATATCGTTCGTATGCTATTATTTCAATCTAGTGAATGGTCAGAGGATTTAAAAGATTGGAATCGAGAAGTCCACATTAAATGCACCTATAATGGCGTTCAATTATCAGAAAAAGAATTTCCAAAAAACTGGTTAACAGACGGTATTCAGATAAAAATCCTATTTCCTTTTCGTCTGAAACCTTGGCATAGATCTAAGTTACGATCCCTTCAAAAGGATACACTGAAAAAAAAAGCGCAAAAAAATGATTTTTGCTTTTTAACCGTTTTGGGAATGGAATCTGAACTTCCCTTTGATTCTCCCCGAAAGGGATTTTCATTCTTTGAACCCATTTTTAAAAAACTAAAAAATATATATATAAAATTAAAAAAAAAAAATTTTCTAGTCCGAAAAGTTTTAAACGAAAAAACTAAATTTTTTATAAATGTTTCAAAAGAAACAAAAGAATGGGTCATCAAAACATTCAAAACATTTAGAAATTTTATAAAAGAAATAAGAAAAGAACTCTCAAAAATCAACCCAATTCTTTTATTTGGATTGAAAGAAATATATGACGTGAGTGAAACTAAAAAAGGAAAAGATTCGATAATCAGTAAAAGTAATCCAATTATTTATGAATCGTCCAGGTCTATGAATTGGACAAATTTTTCATTGACAGAAAAAAAAATAAAAGATCTGACTGATAGAACAAAGACAATCCTAAATCAAATAGAAAAAATTACAAAAGACAAGAAAAAGGAGTTTATAACTCCAGAGAAAAATATTAGTTCTAACAAAACAAGTTATGATAAAAGATTAGAATTAAAAAAAGATATTTGGCGGATATTAAAAAGAAGAAATGTTCGATCAATTCGTAAATCACATCATTTTTTAAAATTTTTCATTGAAAGGGTATACATAGATATTTGTTTATATATTATTAATATTCCTAGGATACATATAAAACTTTTTCTTAAATCAACAAAAAAAATTATTAATAATTACATTCACACTAATAAAGCAAACCAAGAAAGAATTGATAAAACAAATCAAAGTATAATTCACTTTATTTCGAATATAAAAAGGTCAACTTCTAATAGTAGTCATACGAATTCACAGACGAATTCACAGATTTTTTGTGATGTATCCTATTTGTCACAAGCATATGTATTCTATAAATTATCACAAACCCAAGTTATTAACTTATATAAATTAAGATCCGTTTTTCAATATCATGGAGCATCCCTTTTTCTTAAGAATGAAATAAAGGATTATTTTGTTGAAGTACACGGAATAGTTCATTCGGAATTAAACCATAACAACTCTGTAATGAATCAATGGAAAAACTGGTTAAGGAGTCATTATCAATACGATTTATCTAAGATCGGATGGTCTAGATTAGTAAGACAAAAATGGCGAAATAGAATCAATCAACGTTGTATGTCTCCAAATAGAGATTTAAGCAAATGTGATTTATATGAAAAAAGCCAATTAATTCATTATGAAAAAAAAAAATATTTTGAAGTGGACTCATTACCAAATCAAAAAAACAAATTAAAAAAACAATATAGATATGATCTTTTAGCATATAAATTTATTAATTATGCAGATAAGATGGACTCACATATTTATAGATATAGATCAGGATTACAAGCAAATAATAACCGAGTAATTTCTTATAATTACAACACACATAAACGCACATTATTGGATATGTTAGGAGGTATCCCTATCAATAATTATCTAGTGGAAAATAATATTCCAGATATGGAAAAAAATCCGGATAGAAAATATTTTGATTGGAGAATTCTGAATTTTTGTCTTCGAAATAAGGTCGATATTGATGCTTGGATCGATACCGGCATCAACAGTAATAAAAATACTAAGACTGGAGCTAATAATTCTCAGATAATTGATAAAACCAATAACAAAGGTTTTTTTTATTATCTTAGGGTTGATCAAGATCAAGAAATCAATCCATCCAACCAAAAAAAACACTTTTCTGATTGGATGGGAATGAATGTAGAAATACTAAGTCGTCCCATCTCAAATCTGGAGCTTTGGTTCTTCTCAAAATTTGAGATATTTTTTAATGAATATAGGAGTAAACCATGGGTCATACCAATCAAATTACTTCTTTTAAATTGTAATGTAAATAAAAATGTTAGTGAAAATAAAAACATCACTGGAAAGAAAAAGAAAAAAAGAGATATTTTTTTATCACCGAATGCAAAAAAATCTCTGGAATTCGAGTTAGAGACTCGAAATCAAACAGAAACTGAATACGCGGGTCTAGCGGATCTTGAATTGACTCTCTCAAAACATGAAAACCCTGTTGACGAAGATTCTGTGGAATCGAAGATGAAAATAAGTAAAAAGAAAAAGAAATACAAGAATAACATAGAAACAGAACTATCTTTCTTCCAAAGAAGGTTTTTGGGTTTTCAATTGAAATGGGATAAGGCTATAGGTCAAAGACTAACCAATAATATCAAAGTATATTGTCTCTTGCTTAGACTGAGAAAACCAAAAGAAATTACTATATCCTTTATTCAAAGAGGCGAACTTAATCTAGATATTATGAAAATTCGGAAAGATTTCACTCTTACCGAATTGATCAAAAACAGCATATTGATTATCGAACCCCTTCGTCTATCTATAAAAAACAATGGACAATTTATTTTGTATCAAACCATAAGCATTTCATTGATTCATAAAAGTAAACACCAAATTAATCAAAGATACCGAGAAAAAAGATATGTTGATCAAAAGAATTTTGATGAATCCGTTGCAAGACAGCAAAAAATGACTGAAAATAAAGAAAAAAATTATTATGATTTGCTTGTTCCTGAAAATATTTTATCCTCTAGACGTCGTAGAAAATTAAGAATTCTAATTTGTTTCAATTCTAGTAATAGAAAGTATATGCCTAGGAATACAGAATTTTGCAATGGGAATGGGGTAAAAAATTGCTGTCAAGTTTTGGCTAAAAACAAAGATCTTGATAGAGATAAAAATAAACTAATTAAATTAAAGTTATTTCTTTGGCCAAATTCTCGATTAGAAGATTTAGCTTGTATGAATCGCTATTGGTTTGATACCAATAATGGCAGTCGTTTCAGTATGGTAAGGATACACATGTATCCGCGATTGAAAATTAGTTAATCATACTTTTTTTCTATTTACATTATATCCGGTGTACGAAAACAAAGAGATGCATACGCGCATTTTCTTACATTCTAACATTCTATTATGATAGATTATGATAGATAATCTTAATTCAATGATGTATTCATTACATCTAAAAATTAATCAATAAATTCTTCTTATTTTAGAATTTTAAGTAATTTTTTTTCTTTTTGCAAAAATATAGTATCCGTTTGTATGCCTATTCGAATCCAATTAAAAAAAGACGGATTGATAAATAATTAATTTTTTTTTTAATAAGGAATTCTTAACGAAATTAAGATTATAGTATATATCAAATTAAAATAAATGAGTAGCATTATTATTACTGATCAATAAAAATATCTATAAAAAAAAGAGGGAGGAAGAGAAGCTTTCATTTTATGGTAAAAAATTCATTTATACCGGTTATTTCACAAGAAAAAAAAGACGAAAACCCCGGGTCTATTGAATTTCAAGTATTCAGTTTCACAAATAAGATACGAAGACTTACTTCACATTTAGAATTGCACAGAAAAGACTATTTATCTCAGAGGGGTCTACGTAAAATTCTGGGAAAACGACAACGACTGTTGTCTTATTTGTCAAAGAAAAACGGAATACGTTATAAAAAATTAATTAATCAATTGAATATTCGGGAGTCAAAAACTCGTTAATTTGAGAAGCCATTTTGAATTATTTGATTTATTAGATATTGAATTTTGATGAACAGCTTTTTTTCGTTTTAAAAATTCCTAGAAAAATGAATCGAGGAAAACCCTATGAATGTATCGGCTACAAGAAAAGATCTCATGATAGTCAATATGGGCCCACAGCACCCATCAATGCATGGTGTTCTTCGCCTCATTGTTACTCTGGATGGGGAAGATGTTATTGACTGTGAACCAATATTGGGTTATTTACACAGGGGGATGGAAAAAATTGCGGAAAACCGAACAATTATACAATATCTGCCTTATGTAACACGTTGGGATTATTTAGCTACTATGTTCACAGAAGCAATAACCGTAAACGGGCCGGAGCTGTTAGGAAATATTCAAGTACCTAAAAGAGCCAGCTATATCAGAATAATTATGTTGGAGTTGAGTCGTATAGCCTCTCACCTACTATGGCTTGGGCCTTTTATGGCAGATATTGGTGCACAAACTCCCTTTTTCTATATTTTCAGAGAAAGAGAATTAGTATATGATCTATTCGAAGCTGCCACCGGTATGAGAATGATGCATAATTATTTTCGTATCGGAGGAGTAGCGGCTGATCTACCTCATGGCTGGATAGATAAATGTTTGGATTTCTGCGATTATTTTTTAACAGGGGTTGTCGAATATCAAAAACTTATTACGCGAAATCCAATTTTTTTAGAACGAGTTGAGGGAGTAGGCATTATTGGCGGAGAGGAAGTAATAAATTGGGGTTTATCAGGACCAATGCTGCGAGCTTCTGGAATACAATGGGATCTTCGTAAAGTTGATAATTATGAGTCTTACGGAGAATTTGATTGGGAAGTTCAATGGCAAAAAGAAGGAGATTCTTTAGCTCGTTATTTAGTCCGAATTGGTGAAATGGCGGAATCCATAAAAATTATTCAACAGGCTCTGGAAGGAATTCCAGGGGGTCCATATGAAAATTTAGAAATCCGATCCTTTGACAGAGAAAGGAATCAAAAATGGAATGATTTTGAATATCGATTCATTAGTAAAAAAACCTCCCCCACTTTTGAATTGCCGAAACAAGAACTTTATGTGAGAGTTGAAGCCCCAAAGGGAGAATTAGGAATTTTTCTAATAGGGGATCAGAATGGTTTTCCTTGGAGATGGAAAATTCGTCCACCAGGTTTTATCAATTTGCAAATTCTTCCTCAGTTAGTTAAAAGAATGAAATTGGCCGATATTATGACGATACTAGGTAGCATAGATATCATTATGGGAGAAGTTGATCGTTGAAATGATAATTGATACAACAGAAGTACAAGATATCAATTCTTTTTCCAGATTGGAATCCTTAAAAGAGGTCTATGGAATTATATGGGTACTTGTCCCCATTTTGACTCTTGTGTTGGGAATCACAATAGGTGTACTAGTAATTGTATGGCTAGAAAGAGAAATATCCGCAGGGCTACAACAGCGTATTGGACCTGAATACGCCGGTCCTTTGGGAGTTCTTCAAGCTCTAGCGGATGGGACAAAATTACTTTTCAAAGAGAATCTTCTTCCATCTAGGGGGGATATTCGTTTATTCAGTATCGGACCTGCCATATCAGTCATATCAATTCTACTAAGCTATTCAGTAATTCCTTTTGGCTATAATTTTGTTTTAGCGGATCTCAATATTGGTGTTTTTTTATGGATTGCTATTTCGAGTATTGCTCCCATTGGACTTCTTATGTCAGGATATGGGTCAAATAATAAATATTCCTTTTTGGGTGGTCTAAGAGCTGCTGCTCAATCGATTAGTTATGAAATACCATTAACTCTATGTGTGTTATCAATATCTCTACGTGCGATTCGTTGACACAGAAACTGTTCCATATTCCTTTCTTTCTATTTCTAGGAAAGAGGTATAAGAAATTGAATAGATAGACTTCTTTTTCTATTCATTATTCGGAATTTGGATTGATGAATTAAATTTAAATCAGATAGTTATATGAGTGAAATAAAACAGCTTCTAGTTAATATGAATTCATATATCTATAAATAAAAAAAAAAAATTCAATTTATAAAAATTTATATTTATAGATATGGATATAATAGGTATATCATTCATTTTCATTTTAATTTGCAGTAAAAATATTGAGTCTCATTTTCTATGTATAAGAATTAAGCGGAAAAAGTAATTATAAACGAAGAGGCGGTTTACTCCAAGATTGGTTGATTAATTATCTTGTCTTGAAGCGGGTTCAAAAGACCAACCCTATTGAGCGTTTGTATGACTTACCATAGACGTCTTATCATAAGGTAAGGGAGGGAATTGATCAAAAATGAGTGGATGGTTAGAAAAACCAAGATACACAAAGGATTAGTAATGGAGATTATGTAAATTATCCAAAAGAGCATTTTTTTTTTTTGCATAATAAAAAAAGAATACTAATTGGGGCTTTAAATTGGTAGAAATAATAAGGCAGTACTCCCCAAAATTCCGATCCAGAGTATGCTCCTATCCACCAATTAAATAAATAACTATCAGGAACGAAATAATCCTTTACTTTATTTTTTTAATCCCCTTTTGTTTTGCTCAGAAAGAAGAATAGGAACGAAAAATGTAAATATATAAATATAGATAAACAAGAATACAATTACAAAAAAAAGAGGGATCTCCTTTTTCCCTATCTATATCCATATTTATGGAGATGGAATTCATGTCATAATTAATAAACAATCTAATTCTTTTTCGTAATAGAAAACGACGGGTTATTGATATTTTTACAATGAGTATTTTATTTTAAAATCGCCTTATTACTCAACAAAACAAATTTAAAGGATGAGATCAATTCAGAAGTACCCTTTTATTTATATTTTTTATTATTATTAATAATAATATAATAATAAATTTAATAAATTATTATTTTTATTTTATTAATAATAAATAATAATTTTTCTTTTTTTCTTATTATATTAATATTAAAACTTTTGATTTATTATTATAACAGACGGAATTCAATTGGTCTAATTCGGGACCGTCCGATAGATTTTTATCCTATCTATCTACCCTTAAAACATATTAAGAAAAAAAACGCCCGTCCTTAGATTTATTTAAGGCCTTCGAGGAGCCGTATGAGGTGAAAATCTCATGTACGGTTTTGTAATAGCGATGGAAGCAGTAATGTTATCACCGACTATGATTATCTAACAGTTCAAGTACAGTTGATATAGTTGGGGCGCAATCAAAATATGGTTGTTGGGGGTGGAATTTGTGGCGTCAACCTATAGGGTTTATCGTTTTTATAATTTCTTCCCTAGCAGAATGTGAGAGATTACCTTTTGATTTACCAGAAGCAGAAGAAGAATTAGTAGCAGGTTATCAAACCGAATATTCGGGTATCAAATTTGGTTTATTTTACGTTGCTTCATATTTAAACTTATTAGTTTCTTCATTATTTGTAACAGTTCTTTACTTGGGCGGTTGGAATATCTCTATTCCGTACATATCTGTTTCTGAGCTTTTTGAAATAAATAAAGCGTATGGAGTTTTTGGAACGACAATTGGTATCTTTATTACATTAGCTAAAACTTATTTGTTCTTGTTCATTTCTATAACAACAAGATGGACTTTGCCTAGGCTACGAATGGACCAACTATTAAATCTTGGATGGAAATTTCTTTTACCTATTTCTCTCGGTAATCTATTATTAACAACTTCGTCTCAACTGCTTTCACTGTAAAAGAATATGATATCCTTTCTATATTTATAACTTATCTCAAACAAGAGAAAGAAACAAAATCAAAATATTCATAGATATTCACGATATGTTCCTTATGGTAACTGGGTTCATGAATTATGGTCAGCAAACAGTACGAGCTGCAAGGTACATTGGTCAGAGTTTCATGATTACCTTATCCCACGCAAATCGTTTACCTGTAACTATTCAATATCCTTATGAAAAATTAATCACATCAGAGCGTTTCCGCGGTCGAATCCATTTTGAATTTGATAAATGCATTGCTTGTGAAGTATGTGTTCGTGTATGCCCTATAGATCTACCCGTTGTTGATTGGAAACTGGAAACTGATATTCGAAAGAAACGATTGTTTAATTACAGTATAGATTTCGGGGTCTGTATATTTTGTGGTAACTGCGTTGAGTATTGTCCAACAAATTGTTTATCAATGACTGAAGAATATGAGCTTTCCACTTATGATCGTCACGAATTGAATTATAATCAAATTGCTTTGGGGCGTTTACCAATGTCAATAATGGACGATTATACAATTCGAACAATTTTAAATTCACCTCAACTCAAATAAACTCAATATAAATATACTCAATATAAATCAATATAAATATATATAATATATAAAAATAAAAATATATAAAATATATAAATAAAATTAAAATAAAAATATATAATTAAAATAAAAAAAAAATATATATATATATATATATAAATATATATATATATATATAATAATATAAATTTTTATTTAAATTTATATAATATTTAAATTTATATAATAATATAATTATTTTAATAATATAATAATAATAATATAATAATATTAATATAATAATATAATATAATTATTTAATATAATATAATTATTTTAATAATAATATAATAAAATAATATAAATATAATTAAATAATAAATAAAATAAAAATAATAGAATATAAATATAATATATAATTATAATATATAATAAAATAAATATAATATATAATAAATATATATAATAAATAATAATAATATATAATAAATAATAATAAAATTTGAAATTCAATAAATATATATTTATATTAATTATATTAAAATATTAAAAAAAAATATATATAAATATATATATAATATAATATATATTAATATAATATAATATATATTAATATAAAAATAATATATATTAATATAAAATTAAAAATATATTAAATAATTAAATAAAAATTAAATAAAATGAATAAACTAAATATAATCAATATCTTGATTATATTTATATTGGATATTTTTAAAGTTTGGTTTTTATCTAAAGAAAAAAAATGAGGTTTCTTTTGTTTTGTTTGGTCAATAATCCCAATTACAATTATTATTTGTCCAACTATTGGTTGGTTAGCGAGAATCGTGGCTTAATTTGAATTGAAAATATATTAATACAGATTTATTAATACATATATATATAGCTTTAATTATTTCGAAATAGAATATATTATAGTTTAGTTTCGAAATACTTTTTCTATAAAAAATGAGATTAGTTCAATTCCAATAAGCCTACCTACATCAATTAACACCCCTTAGGATTTAATTTAATTACGAATTTAGTATTAAAAAAAATTTCCCGGTCCTATCAATAAGGTCATGAAATTTCGATTTATTTATCTCATATTTTACATATAATGGATTTGTCTGAACCAATACATGATTTTCTTTTAATCTTTCTGGGATCAGTTCTTGTATTAGGAAGTCTAGGAGTAGTATTACTTTCCAACCCGATTTTTTCTGCCTTTTCGTTGGGATTGGTTCTTGTTTGTATATCTTTATTCTATATTTTATCAAACTCCCATTTTGTAGCTGCAGCACAGCTCCTTATTTACGTGGGAGCTATAAATGTTTTAATAATATTTGCTGTGATGTTCATGAACGGTTCAGAATATTACAAAGATTTTAATCTTTGGACCGTTGGGGATGGGGTTACTTTGATGATTTGTACAAGTATTTTTGTTTCATTAATGACTACTATTCCAGATACGTCATGGTATGGTATTATTTGGACTACAAGATCAAATCAGATTATAGAGCAAGATTTAATAAGCAATAGTCAACAAATTGGAATTCACTTATCAACAGATTTTTTTCTTCCATTTGAACTCATTTCAATAATTCTTTTAGCTGCTTTGATAGGTGCAATTGTCGTGGCTCGTCAGTAATAAATCTTTAGAACTAGCAACAAAAATACAAATTGAAATTTGTTCTATCTTATTACAACAATTTCCTTTCAATTTAATTCATTAAATTATATTAAATGTTATGTGAAAAATTGTTTATGTCGAATTTTTTTTTTATACTATACTTTTTTTCATTACCAATATAGTCTTTTGTTCCGTACTTTATTCTCTAGTCAATGGAATCCGTTAAATTGTAAATTGTTGTTCATATTGAAATAAATCGAAATTGATAAGGAGTTGGCCAATGATGCTCGAACATGTACTTGTTTTGAGTGCCTATTTATTTTCTATCGGTATTTATGGATTGATTACGAGCCGAAATATGGTTAGAGCCCTTATGTGTCTTGAACTTATACTGAATGCAGTTAATATAAATTTCGTAACATTTTCTGATTTTTTTGATAGTCGTCAATTAAAGGGAAATATTTTTTCAATTTTTGTTATAGCTATTGCAGCCGCTGAAGCAGCTATTGGACTAGCTATTGTCTCGTCAATTTATCGTAACAGAAAATCGATTCGTATCAATCAATCGAATTTGTTGAATAAATAGTATTAATCATAAAAATGAGAATATTGAAATTCAAATATTCAAAAATGAAAATTATCATGTATGATACGTAACGTATGATCATGTTTGCAAAAAGGTAAGAAATCAAAGTATCTTGGCTCTCTCTTATGAGTTGATTCCGAAATATATTGATTAGAAAAATTCTGGTAAATCATTGATTCGTCTGGTGTTTAAATATATCATTCATTTATAAGTTTACTAGATCGAAAATTTATGATATTCACAAATTAATAGATCAATGTCACATTCAGTAAAGATTTATGATACGTGTATAGGGTGTACTCAATGTGTCCGAGCCTGTCCTACAGATGTATTAGAAATGATACCTTGGGACGGATGTAAAGCTAAGCAAATTGCTTCTGCTCCAAGAACGGAGGACTGTGTCGGTTGTAAGAGATGTGAATCCGCCTGTCCGACTGATTTCTTGAGTGTTCGCGTTTATTTATGGCATGAAACAACTCGAAGCATGGGTCTAGCTTATTGATACGTTCCAAAAAAAACCACACACGAATACATTTGATTTTTTTTTTACTGACAAAAACCCGTGCTCAAAAAAAATAGATATTGATCCATTTTTTTTGAGCACGGGTTTTTCTAGCCCAAATGTATCTTATTTTTACAACGAGTTTTTTTCCTTGGTTAACACTAATTGTAGTTTTACCAATATCTGCAGGTTCCTTAATCTTCTTATTTCCTCATAGAGGAAATAAGGTAATTAGGTGGTATACGATATCTATATGCATCGTTGAACTTCTTCTGACAACCTATGCGTTCTGTTATCATTTCCAATTGGACGACCCATTAATACAATTGGCGGAGAATTATAGATGGATCAATTTTTTTGATTTTTACTGGAGATTGGGAATAGATGGACTTTCTATAGGACCTATTTTATTGACGGGGTTTATCAGTACTTTAGCTACTTTAGCGGCTCGGCCGGTTACGCGGGAATCTCGATTATTCCATTTCCTTATGTTAGCGATGTATAGCGGTCAAATAGGCTCATTTTCTTCTCGAGACATTTTACTTTTTTTCATAATGTGGGAGTTAGAATTAATTCCCGTTTATTTACTTTTGTCCATGTGGGGAGGAAAGAAACGTTTGTATTCAGCTACAAAGTTTATTTTGTACACTGCAGGAAGTTCCATTTTTTTATTAATGGGAATTCTAGGTATCGGTTTATACGGTTCCAATGAGCCAACATTAAATTTTGAAACATCAGTTAATCAATCGTATCCTGTGGCACTGGAAATAATATTCTATATTGGATTTCTTATTGCTTTTGCTGTCAAATCACCGATTATACCCTTACATACATGGTTACCAGACACCCACGGAGAGGCACATTACAGTACTTGTATGCTTTTAGCTGGAATTTTATTAAAAATGGGAGCGTATGGGTTGGTTCGAATTAATATGGAATTATTCCCCCGCGCGCATTCTCTATTTTCTCCCTGGTTAATGATATTCGGCGCAATTCAAATAATCTATGCAGCTTCAACATCTCTCGGCCAACGTAATTTAAAAAAAAGAATAGCCTATTCCTCCGTATCCCATATGGGTTTTATACTTATAGGAATTGGTTCTATAAGTGATACGGGACTCAACGGAGCCATTTTACAAATAATCTCTCATGGATTTATTGGCGCTGCACTTTTTTTCTTAGCAGGAACCAGTTATGATAGAATACGTCTTCTTTATCTCGACGAAATGGGTGGAATGGCTATCCCAATTCCAAAAATATTCACGGTGTTCAGCGTCTTATCAATGGCTTCTCTTGCATTACCGGGCATGAGCGGTTTTGTTGCGGAATTGGTAGTATTTTTTGGAATAATTACCAGTCAAAAATATCTTTTAATAACAAAAATCTTAATTACTTTGGTAACTGCAATTGGAATGATATTAACGCCTATTTATTCATTATCTATGTTACGCCAAATGTTCTATGGATACAAGCTTTTTAATGCACCAAACTCTTATTTTTTTGATTCTGGGCCGCGAGAGTTATTTGTTTCGATTTCTATCATTATACCTGTAATAGGTATTGGTATTTATCCAGATTTTTTTTTCTCATTATCCGTTGACAAGGTCGAAGCTATTCTATCGAATTTTTTTTATAGATAGTTTTCATGACTAAAACAAAAAAAAAAAAAGAGCAATCCTATTATTTTTATTTTATTTTGAATAGTGTCTTTTGTACAATAAAAGGTATAATCAAAAAATAAATATTTTTTTCTTAAGTTTTTTTAATGAATTGAAATTGTAACCATATTTTGTTTGGTGTTTGTGAGAACCCCTTGAATCACTACATTACTTGATTTAAAGGGTTCTCGATGACTTAGGCAAAATTTGCTTCTACTTTTCGAGTTTTTATAGTATAGAATATATAGAATACTTTTATAGAATATATGCTTCCTATGTTTGTATTAGTTAGGACTTTTCTTCACTTCAATTCAATTAGATGTAAACGAACCATAACTATGTAGTCCTATTCCTAATAGATTGATCCCAAAATAACATATCCAAATTATAAGAAAGCCCATAGAAGCCACAATTGCAGAATTTACACTTTCTAATTTTTGCTTTTTTCTAGTATGTAAATAAATTGCGAATATGGTCCAAGTAATAAATGCCCAAGTTTCCTTTGGATCCCAATTCCAATATGATCCCCATGCTTCATTAGCCCATACTGCTCCCGAAAGAATCCCTATGGTTAAAAAAAGAAACCCTAGACTAATAATACGATAACTCCAACGATCCAATTGTTGAATCAATTGAGACTTGTAATAATTTATAGAAGAAAGCAGAGAAGTGTTTTGTAAAATCTTGTTGCTTTCATTTAAAAATTTATTGCTTTTATCAATAATACTTATGACTTTTCGAAATGTAATGACTAAAAGAGCTACTGATAATAATGATCCACACAAAAGAGCTGCATAACCCAATACCATCATACTTACATGCATCATTAACCAATGGGATTGTAGAGCAGGTACTAATATTACGGATTGATTCATTTCAGTGAAAAGACCCGAAGTAGCAAAGCCTTGGGTAAAAATAACACTCGGCGCAATTATTGTGTTTAAATAGGTTTTTTGTTTTTTAAAATATGGAACCATATGAAAAATAGAGAAACTCCATGAAAGAAAGATTAATGATTCATATAAATCACTTAATGGTAAATGTCCTGAAAAAATCCAACGAGTAATTAATAATCCTGTTATACAGAAAAAAGTAACTATTATGCCCTTTTCTGACGAATCATATAGTTCTACGACTTCATTGGATAATAGGGTTATCAAATGGATTGTAATTACAATTGAAACGACCGAAAAGGATATATGAGTTAATATATGCTCTAAAGTTGAAAATATCATATATATATATATATTGGGGTTCCCCAAAAACAAAAATAGGAATCAATAGAAATCGGAAGAAATTGGAAATAAAATTCATTATCATTACATTATCATTATAGGGCTTATTCTCTTTTAATAGATGCCATGCCGCCACTCGGACTCGAACCGAGATGCTCTAGCACTGCTTCCTAAGAGCAGCGTGTCTACCGATTTCACCATAGCGGCTTGCTTGCTCGAAATCATAATAACCTATTTTTAGTCAATCGTCGAGATTGAAAGAGTCAATTCCAATGCAATATTGGTTTAGTAAACATGAAATTTGAAACATTTTCCATTTTTAATTAAAATTGATAAATTTTAATTTGTTAAAAAAAAAAAAGGAATGTTCCAATAAACTTATTATCTTTTTTTTTTTTATTTTTTAACAGTGTAGGATGGGCTTTTCCTAGTTTATACTCTCTCAAAACGGAACCCTTGTGACTAGATAGTTCTGATTTCAATCCATAAAAAAATAAAAAAAAAAAAAAAAAGACTTTTTTTGATCACAATTTTGACTATTAAAAAAAAGGATTTATGAAAATAAAATTTTAATATTTGCGCATCTTTTCATTAATTGTTAGGGTTTTCGTTGTATGGCGAAGTTACTATTTACGCATTAAATTTGACCAATTGAATTCATTAAGTATTGAGTTAGACATATCATATAAAAAACTTTTGATTTCTATCGTAATTCTACCGTACTTCAAATCAAAAAATTCTTTACTAATTATTTTTATTTATTTCTATATATAAATTCTTTACTAATTATTTCTATATATATATTTATATATATATATATATATATTTTATTTTATTCTATAATTTTATTCTATAATATTTATTCTATAATATATATATATATATTCTATATATATATATTTAGAATTCTATATATATATATATTTATATTATATATAATTTATATTATATATATATATATATTTTTTTTTTATTATTTATTTAATTATTTATATTTTATATTATATAATTATATATTCTATTTAATTTTTTATTTTTATTTAAATTTTTATTTAAATTTATTTATTTATTTTTTTTTTTTCAAACAAAAAAAAGAGTACTTTTTTGAATTCAGTATACAAAAGAATTCTTAAGAATTCTTATTCTAGATATCATAAGAGCAAAAGGGGTTCAATTTCATATTAATAAGTTCTAAAATAAAAATAAAAAGGGGGGGGAGGGGAAATAAAATTATTAAAATAATAAAGGAAGTTAAACTATTCCTCGAGTCTGGCTGATTTTGATTATTCCAATGTTTGTATTTCTTGCACAAAAAAACTTTTTGAGTTCCCTGTAGAAAGAGATTTTGCTAACGAAAAAGCTTTCAATGCTGTCCAATATCCCTTCTTTTTCCAAATATTTTTCCGAATCCTTTTTTTTGATATAGAAGTGCGCTTTTTTGGAACTGCCATTTACTAGGTTATTTATTGATATGCTTGGATGTGAAAGACATCTATTGTGTAAAACCAATTGTTCTTTACTAGCAATTAGCCATATATCTATCGATTTTTTCTATTTCTCTAGATTATATTCCATTCATGAATAAAAAATAAAAACAAATTACTTGATAAAGCTTGAGGAAAGGTGCACCTATTGAAATTTTCAATTTGAAAAAGCCCTTTTTAAATTTTCATTCTTTTTTTCTATGTAAAGTAACCTGTTGAATATCATACTTTTTTTTTTCACTAGAAATTTGGTCATATCGGTTGATCAATCTTCAAATTTTGCTTTGCAATATTTGAAGTATTTTGAAGGTATTTAAGCTTTGCATATGATAATTTTTTTTTATTAACTGACCCCTTAGAGAAAAAATCGGCGAATAAGAAACAAAACTAATCAAAAAAATGAAAAGATTAAATATTTAATTAAGAATACAAATATTTTTTTTTTTGATTTATTATTTTTTTTTATTTATTTTATGGAATATACATTTCAATATTCATGGATTATACCTTTTATTCCACTTCCAGTTCCTATGGGAATAGGAGTGGGACTTTTACTTTTCCCGACGGCAACAAAAAATCTTCGCCGTATGTGGGCTTTTCCTAGTGTTTTATTGTTAAGTATAGTTATGATTTTTTCAGTTAATCTGTCTATTCAGCAAATGAATAACAGTTCCATCTATCAATATGTATGGTCTTGGACTATCAATAATGATCTTTCTTTAGAGTTTGGCTACTTGATTGATTCACTTACTTCTATTATGTTAATATTAATCACTACTGTTGGAATTCTAGTTCTTATTTATAGTGACAATTATATGTCTCATGATCAAGGATATTTGCGATTTTTTGCTTATATGAGTTTTTTCAATACTTCAATGTTGGGATTAGTTACTAGTTCAAATTTGATACAAATTTATATTTTTTGGGAATTGGTTGGAATGTGTTCTTATCTATTAATAGGTTTTTGGTTCACACGACCAATTGCTGCGAATGCTTGTCAAAAAGCGTTTGTAACTAATCGTGTAGGGGATTTTGGTTTATTATTGGGAATTTTGGGTCTCTATTGGCTAACTGGTAGTTTTGAATTTCGGGATTTGTTTGAAATATTTAGAAATTTTATTTCTAATACTAATAATAAGGTTAACCTTTTATTTGTTACTTTGTGCGCCTTCCTGTTATTTGCCGGTCCAGTTGCTAAATCCGCCCAATTTCCCCTTCATGTATGGTTACCCGATGCTATGGAAGGGCCCACTCCTATTTCTGCTCTTATACATGCTGCTACTATGGTAGCGGCGGGAATTTTTCTTGTAGCTCGTCTTTTTCCTCTTTTCATAGTTATACCTTACATAATGAATCTAATAGCTTTGATAGGTATAATAACTGTACTATTAGGAGCTACTTTAGCTCTTGCTCAAAAGGATATTAAGAGAGGTTTGGCTTATTCTACAATGTCCCAATTGGGTTATATGATGTTAGCTTTAGGTATGGGCTCTTATCGAGCCGCTTTATTTCATTTGATTACTCATGCTTATTCAAAAGCATTGTTGTTTTTAGGATCGGGATCCATTATCCATTCAATGGAGGCTATTGTTGGCTATTCTCCAGAAAAAAGTCAAAATATGGTTCTTATGGGAGGTTTAAGAAAACATGTGCCAATTACAAAAACAGCTTTTTTAGTGGGTACACTTTCTCTTTGTGGTATTCCCCCCTTTGCTTGTTTTTGGTCCAAAGATGAAATTCTTAATGATAGTTGGTTGTATTCACCAATTTTTGCAATAATAGCTTGTTCCACAGCAGGATTAACCGCATTTTATATGTTCCGGATCTATTTACTTATTTTTGAGGGACATTTAAACCTTTTTTTTCAAAATTACAACGGAAAAAAAAGTAGCTCATTGTATTCAATATCTCTATGGGGTAAAGAAGAGCAAAAAGTTATTAAAAAGGAAACTTTTTTATTAGCTTTATTAACAATGAATAATAATGAAAGGGCTTCTTTTTTTCGTAAGAAAATACATCGAATTGATAGAAATGTAAAAAACATAACTCGGCCCTTTATTACGATTACTCATTTTGGTACTAACAACACTTTCTCGTATCCCCATGAATCGGACAATACTATGCTATTTTCTATGCTTGTATTAGTATTATTTACTTTGTTTGTTGGGTCCATAGGAATTTCTTTCGAAGGAATGGATTTGGATATATTATCTAAATTGTTAATTCCATCTATAAACTTTTTGCGTCAAAATTCACCAAATTCTGAGGCTTGGTATGAATTTTTTACAAATGCAACTTTTTCGATCAGTATAGCCCTTTTCGGAATATTTATGGCGTCCCTTTTATATAAGCCTGTTTATTCATCTTTACAAAATTTGAACTTACTAAATTTATTTACCAAAAAAGTTTATAAAAAAATTCTTGGAGATAAAATCATAAATGTTATATATAATTGGTCATATAATCGTGCTTACATAGATGCTTTTTATGGAATAGTCTTAACTGAGAATATAAGAAAATTAGCTCAATTAAATCATTTTTTTGATAGACGAGTAATTGATGGAATTACGAATGGGGTGGGCATTACAAGTTTTTTTGTGGGAGAGGGTATCAAATATGTGGGGGGTGGTCGAATATCTTCGTATCTTTTATTGTATTTATTTTTTGTATTAATATTAATCTTTTTATTCTTCTTTTATTCTTATTTTTTTATAAATTTTCAATTTGTTTAAATCTTTTTTAATTTTAATTTTTAACTTATTATAACTTAGATTTTTTTATTCTTTATTAATATTAATACTTTTATTAATATTAATACTT